TTGTTACGTCAGCTCCAAAAGGATAAGTTGCGTTGGAATTGAGAAAGTTCCGTGGAGTTCATAATTGCATAAAAGGAGTCAAAGTAGTGGGCTGTCGAGGCACTTCTTCGACGGTCCCCGTCCGCCCGGCGGCCCGCTCGGAAGAATTCATGGGCCGGCAGGCCGGGCGAGAAAGAATGGGCGGGCACTACTCACCAAGCCAAGCCTAGTTCTCGCTGATAGGCGCTGGTAGCTTGCTTCCAAGCCCTGCCTTCTATAATAGTTATGGCCATGGCCCGAAGGAGCCTTCAGCACTTTGACAATGCTCAAGCCAAGGCTCTGGGCACTATAAATAGACGGATGGACCCTTGACTTTCGATTCAATTAGTCAAGCGTGCCATATATATTGCATATCTATTTAGGGAAGGGAAAAAGGGTTCTATTTCCTTTCCTCCCTCGCCCGATGGTAGAGGTCGACCCCCTATGACCTTCGGTTATCACCTTCGGTGCCTCCTTGTGGTCCTTCTCTTGAGCTTTTCCTCGGCCTTTTTAGCTAGTTTATAGGCCACTTTCCACATCCGATGCATCGAGATTTCATCTTGGATTTCTAACTGAAAGCCCTGGGATTCTTCGTCGGATTCGTTCAAGCCATTGCGAATCAAAAATTGGTAGAACTCCGCAACGTTAGGCCCTACTCCCTGTTGTACGCTTCTCTCCCCCTATCCTTTCCAGCGAAGTGGAACCTTTGGAACAAGCTTTGGGTCTCATCGGAAGGTAGAAATGTCTCCCGCAACCCCGATCGCATCTTGTCCCATGTACTTCCCTTTGCCTTTCCGCTCACGCCTGGCTTGGACTTGATCTCACCAAATTGAGGCATGACCCGTGCTAAGGAATTGCACCTTCGCACACCTCGGATAGTGATTTCCAATCAAAGAACTTCTTCACGCTACTTAGCCAATAAAGAAAGTCCTCGGGATGCAATCGGCCATGGAAATCGAGAACGTCCACTTTTATCCCACGATCTCCTTTATCTCGATGCGCCCAGATCAAGCGCTTCCTTATCATTCAACAAATAGAAATTGGCTGGAACTTCTTCTTCTTCATTAAGAGTTCTTTGAGAATGTGATCGGATCTAGTCGATCGGATTTGAATCGGAGGTCTTGAACTCGAGTTTGTGAGATACTCTTGCTGCCACCCTAGCTCTTTCATTTAAGCCCATGGATTTCCCTACAAAGAAGACCCGGCTTCTTTCTTTGACGAATCCGGCAAGCGAAAATCCTTTCTTCTCTTGAGTGATTGCTTGAGTGAAGCCTTCTTGACTAGTTTTGAGTCCCAATTGTAAGTCCTTGGATGATCTTGCGGGTCTTAGTACAATGGATTCCATAGGCTTTTCCCGTGCTCTTCTGAAAGAAGCATTTGGAAATGACTTGTCATGGGCTTATGCGATGAAGAATGATTTGCTCGGGAAACAATCTTGTGCTTATGTGGGCTTCAATTTACCAAGACTAGAGAAGGGGATTTTCCTACAAAAGATGAAAAGTGCTTAGCTTCAATTCAAATGGGATGACTTGTGTACTTCCTTTGAGCCCCATATACACCGTAACCTAATTTTCGACTGCTAAGCTAAAGAGATTGTTTATTACATAAGTCAGATGTATTTTCAGGAGGATTCTCCACCTTTCTATCAGTTGCAACATGAAGAAAAGGCCTTAGCTTATGGGTCAAATAAAGAAAGACGTGTGCTATGCTCTTGATTACCGAAGGCTTAGGCTTCTATGGGACCGGCTGAACATGAGGGACCCCTTTCAAAGATATGGGCACCGATTCTAAAGGCTCTTGTCGGGAAGAATTGAATATAAAAGAGAATAGCCTTCTAGAGTCAAAAGGGGCTCTCTCAGTGGCTTGAGGCCTGAGTTCGAGAATGTTAGATCCTCAATTCCACATCGAGTTCCTCCACCAGACATTTAGAGAGATGTGAGATCCGAGGAGACTCGACTTATTCCCCTTGACTAGGTTGGGTGCTGGGGGTCGATCTGAGATGACTAAGGGTGCTTCAGATCAGGTTCTTGCAGCTGAACATGCTTCGGGACATCGACCCTAGGGTAAGAATCTTCAATCTGGAAGCTCTGCTGGTGCATCAGGCCAACGAGACATGTCCAAGATCATATGCCCCACTCTTGCAAGAAGCCGGGTCACATGATTGCAGACTCTCGCAAGCGGCAGAATGCAAACTCTCGTCGACAGTCAGACACAGCTCATCTTGCTGCTTCCCCAGAGACGCCTACTGACTCGGAGACTGACCAATTCCCTGACTCCATAGGGCCTCTGCAGCATGACTTCTATGATCTTAGGAGCACTCCCACGCCCGAAACATATAGTTTGACCCCACGACAGTGGAAGCAGATTCATAGGTTTCATCCGTCTTGTCATATCTCTTCCTCCTCTGCTACAGGTATTTTATCCCCTTTACGCTTAAAACATAGGGGGCTGCTTACTTTCTTCGGGTGCATCGAAGAAGATGACTGGTGATTCTTCACTTCTCTCCTACCTCCTGATCATGTGAGAGGCCGGAGTCAGGGGATTTTGAAGGACCGTAGAGTTGGCAAGCTCTCTTTTTTTGAGAAACTTCGTGTACCTCAGTCTTTTGCCTTTTCTGCAGTGTCTGGTGTTTTTCCCTCTACTCCCCTTTTTTTGTTGTTGTGGCATCGTAGATTAGGACATGTCTCCAGCCCAAGACTGAGATCTGTGATTTATACTGGAATTTTTGAGTCCTCAAATTGAGATTTCTACTTTGATGGGTTTAAAGCTGGGAAAAGACTCGGCCCTCCCTTTCTTAAAGACGCTCTTTCTACTTCTCCTTTTTCTCTTGTGTCCGAAGCCCATCCTTCCTCTCTTTTATCGAAAGGAGGATCATCCGTATATGTAATTTTTTGACAGAAAAATGAAGAAATTGACTAGACTAAAAGAAAGGTTTTCCGTTCTGATTCAGGAGGTCAATCTATCTCCGCTGCCTTCCGAACTCTGCTTGCTTCAACTCACTTCACTTACAAAGCGCTTTCCCAACGATCCTGCCCCCACACTCCTCAGCAGAATGGAGTTGCCGAGCGGAAGCATCGCCATATATTGGAGAAAGCTCGCTCTCTCTTGCTCTCAGCTTCTGTCCCTAGTCCATTTTGGGCTGAAGCTGTTCTGACTGCCGTCTATTTTTTTTAACCGAAGACCTTCTTCTTTCATCTCTGGTCTTATCTTTTTGATAGAATATTTTCTATCCCGCCTGACTATGAAGAGCTTCGAGTCTATCGGGAGAGGAGGTGGTTCTAACCCCCTTTCTTCGTCTAGAGCCGGGCGTCCAGCCATGCATGTAGGAAGACTCACCCTAGCCACTATAGCGACCCCACCCCCAACTCTAGCTGAGAAGCACCCTCCATAAACTTCCCCCCCCCCCCTTTTTCTGTGTGCCCAAAAGCCCGGTTTATTAGCTCCTTTCCGATTCCCTCACCCAATCTCATGAAAAGCAAGCCCAGCAGGCCCTGCCTGAACCTGTCCCCAGACAGCCAGCCCTCACCAGGCCGCTGGCATTACTAAATGCTCCGCCACGAAGCAAGCTCTTCCGAAGACGACAGATGCGGAAGTGGCTCAAGAAGTCGGAGGAATCAAGTAGTTGGACAACTGTATGCACAAGGGGACATTAGTCTTCTGGGAATTGGCAACATTGACAGAAAGGGGAATAAAAGGGGGTAGGAATCCACTTTTGTAGGTGTAGCTATACTCACGTCAGTAGTCGGCCTAACCTTCGGTTCCCGTAACCAAGTTTGTCTTTCTCACTCCTGATGTACTTTTGATTACTGAATCCATACTTTTTGACTTGTTTTGAATTGGAAGTGTGGGGGGCGCCCTCTACTTCTACTTCTAACTACAGGCGAAAAGTCGGCATTGCAAGCAAATAGAGAGCCCCCGCCCGTTTGAGTCGTTGCGAGCCGGAAAGCGTACCGGCGGTTTGAGTCGCGAAAGGGCCGCTTGCTTAATTGAATTATAATATATAATCTATATATAATCTTCTATCTCTATCTATCAACAATCAAATCAGAAGAAAGTCAAATATCAAAAAGAAAATCATTTTTTGTATCCAATTTTTCATTCCTGGGAAGAGGAAGAAGCAGATAGAGCAAAGGCCTCCTCTTTCCGTCCGCTCTTCCCGAAGTGAGCGAATTGCATGTAGAGATCCGTAGGGGCTTATAGTTTAATTGGTTGAAACGTACCGCTCATAACGGTGATATTGTAGGTTCGAGCCCTACTAAGCCTACCTTTTCACCTCCGGTGGCTTCTCTTCACCCGATACAAGGCAGTCGAAGTCCCCACCAGCCTGCAGATCTCAATCTAGCGACGGCACCTGGAACCACACTGCTGCCGCTGCCCGAAGGGCAGGCACGCCGGCAAGACGGCTTTCGTAATACGCGAAGCAGCTTAGTGATAGCCCTTCGCTCTCTTGCTAGAGCTGGTTCTAAGCCTACCTTTTCCTTCCCCACCCACCGGCCTATGACTTCGATAGTTACCTATCCACAATGATTCCAAGTGAAACGATAAGCATGTTGGCTTGGGTGAACCACCTTACCTTATCTTACCAGACATTGATGTCTGCCTTAACATCGAATTGGATCTTTCATATGTAGATTTGAACTTCCCCTCATTAAGCTAGCTAGCGGTAGCGCAAGTGTAAGAAAGGATCAAATTGATGAATGCATTCCGAGATCGAATGAGTGATCCACCCCGTACATCTGATCACATTGTATACAAGGAATTTGACCTATCTTATATATAGACTTATTCGGTAGCTTAGTCAGAAAGAGACCAAACACAGAAGTCATTTCATCATAGTGACGTTGCCCGGTCATTCGCAGTGAAATCTTCCCTTCTTTTTCACTATATAAGAGAAAGAAAGAGAATAGAGTCATTTACCCAACTCCCACAGGTGTAGCATCAAATTGAGGAGCGTAGCCACTCGACCGAATAAGCAACGGACT